TAAATTAATTGAAATCGGCAGGTTGGATATGGCTGAGATATGATCGCGGTTGCAAAAACATAAGAAATCAAAGTATTTTGGCCCTCGCTCATAACCGAGTTGAGAAGTCGATTGATTTTCATTACCCATTGATTCGTCTGGTATCTAAATATCGGATTTATTTATAAGTTAGTTTACTAGACCGAAAATTTATGACGTTCAAAAACGTATAGATCCAATGTCACATTCAGTAAAGATTTATGATACATGTATAGGATGTACTCAATGTGTCCGAGCATGTCCCACCGATGTATTAGAAATGATACCCTGGGACGGATGTAAAGCTAAACAAATCGCTTCTGCTCCAAGGACCGAGGACTGTGTTGGTTGTAAGAGATGTGAATCCGCCTGTCCAACGGATTTTTTGAGTGTTCGAGTTTATTTATGGCATGAAACAACTCGCAGTATGGGTCTAGCTTATTGATACCTTATATAAAATTCTACTTGAATCCATTTTCTTTTTTTTACCGACAAAATCCGTGCTCAAAATATTTTGAGCACGGATTTTTCTGTCCCAAGTGTATCTTGTCTTTACCACGAACCATTTTCCTTGCTTAACACTAATTGTAGTTTTGCCTATATTTTTTGGTTCCTTAATTTTCTTTCTTCCGCATAGAGGGAATAGAGTAATTCGCTGGTATACTATATCTATTTGTATTTTAGAACTTCTTCTAACGACTTATGCATTCTGCTATCATTTTCAATCAGATGATCCATTAATACAACTAATAGAAGATTATAAATGGATCGAGTTTTTTGATTTCCATTGGAGATTAGGAATAGATGGAATTTCTATAGGACCTATTTTATTGACGGGATTCATCACTACTTTAGCTACTTTAGCGGCTTGGCCAGTTACTCGAGATTCTCGACTATTTCATTTCCTGATGTTAGCAATGTACAGCGGGCAAATAGGATTATTTTCTTCTAGGGACCTTTTACTTTTTTTTCTCATGTGGGAATTAGAATTAATTCCCGTTTATCTACTTGTATCGATGTGGGGAGGAAAAAAACGTCTCTACTCAGCTACAAAATTTATTTTGTACACAGCTGGAGGTTCCATTTTTCTTTTAATGGGAGTTCTGGGTATCGGTTTATATGGTTCTACTGAACCAATATTGAATTTTGAAATATTAGTCAATCAGTCCTATCCTGCGGCTTTGGAAATAATATTTTATATTGGATTTTTTATTGCTTTTGCTGTAAAATTGCCAATCATACCCCTACATACATGGTTACCAGATACCCACGGCGAAGCGCATTATAGTACTTGTATGCTTCTAGCCGGAATCTTATTAAAAATGGGAGCGTATGGATTAGTTCGGATCAATATGGAATTATTCCCTCATGCTCATTCTATATTTTCACCTTGGTTGATAATAGTAGGCGCAATGCAAATAATTTATGCAGCTTCAACATCTCTCGGTCAACGTAATTTAAAAAAAAGAATAGCTTATTCCTCTGTATCTCATATGGGTTTCATAATTATAGGAATAGGTTCTATCACCGATATGGGGCTGAACGGGTCCCTTTTACAAATAATCTCTCATGGATTTATTGGTGCTGCACTTTTTTTCTTAGCAGGAACGACTTATGATAGAATACGTCTTGTTTATCTTGACGAAATGGGTGGGATAGCTATCCCAATGCCAAAAATATTCATGATGTTCAGTAGCTTTTCGATGGCCTCCCTTGCATTACCGGGTATGAGTGGTTTTGTTGCCGAATTAATCGTTTTTTTTGGACTAATTACTAGTCAAAAATACCTTTTATTGACAAAACTCCTAATTACTTTTGTTATGGCAATTGGAATGATATTAACTCCTATTTATTTATTATCTATGTTACGTCAGATGTTCTATGGATACAAGATATTTAATGTTCCAAACTCTTATTTTTTTGATTCTGGACCACGAGAGTTATTTCTTTCGATCTCTATTTTTTTACCCGTACTAGGTATTGGTATGTACCCCGATTTCGTTCTTTCACTATCAGTTGAAAAAGTTGAAGTTATTCTATCTAATTCTTTTTATAGATAGTTTTTTTGAATAAAAAATGAAAATTTTTGAAAATGTTCATTGTAGAATGACAAAAAAAGGCTTTTTCTTCTCTTATCTTAAATAAAAAATGGAATGTGAACTGGCAAAAACCCGGGGAATCACTACAATATTTGATTCCGGCGGTTTGTGCCAGTTCACACAAAGTTTTTTTATCTGATATGTGCTGTACATTTTTGATTCCTATTCGAAAGAAACCCTTTTTGAATTCAATTAGATGTTAATGTAAATGAACCATAACTATGTAGTCCTATTCCTAATAGATTGACTCCAAAATAGCAGACCCAAATTATAAAAAATCCAATAGATGCCACAATTGCTGAATTTATGGCCTTCCATTTTTTATTCGTTCGAGTATGTAAATAAATCGCGAATACAATCCAAGTAATAAAAGCCCAAGTTTCTTTCGGATCCCAACTCCAATAGGATCCCCATGCTTCGTTAGCCCATACTGCTCCAGAAAGAATTCCTATGGTTAAAAAGATAAATCCTAGACTAATAACCCGATAACTCCAATAATCCAATTGTTGAATCAATTGCGCCCTGTAATAATTTCTTGGAGAAAAAAAAGAACTATTTTGTAAAGCATTACTTCGTTCATTCATGTATTCGATTTGACCAAAGAAAAATGACTCGTTTAAATTTAAAAAATGATTACTCGTAGAAAAAAACTTTCTCTTTTTTCTAACTGTAATGACTAGAAGTGATACTGATAATAATGATCCACACAAAAGTGCCGCATAGCCTAATATCATCATACTTACGTGCATTATTAGCCACTCGGATTGAAGAGCGGGTACTAATATTGTAGATTCGTGTATTTCAGTTAAAAGACCTGAAGTAGTAAAGCCCTGGGTAAAAATAGCACTTGGGCCAATTATTATGCTTAGAATATTTTGATTTTTTTTGAAATACGGAATTATATGAATAAGGGAAAAACTCCATGAAAGGAAGATTAAGGATTCATATAAATCACTTAGTGGAAAATGTCCCGAATAGATCCAACGCGTAATTAATAATCCTGTTATACAGAAAAAAGTAATTATTATGCCCTTTTCGGATGATTCATCTAGTTTTATGATTTCATCGACTAAAAAGGTTATCAAATGAATTGTAATTATAATTGAAACGATTGAAAAAGAAATATGAGTTAATATATGTTCTAAGGTTAAAAATATCATAAAAATAAAAGGACTCCCTTAATTATAAAATCTAAATGGTGAATTGAATTCATTATAAGATCTATTTACTTTTTTTAGGAGATTACATGCCGCCACTCGGACTCGAACCGAGATGCTTTAGCACTGCTTCCTAAGAGCAGCGTGTCTACCAATTTCACCATAGCGGCCTGTCTTGAACTCATAATAGCTTATGAATAAACAATCGTCTAGAATTAAGAATTCAATTGGGTTCAATATTTTTTTAGGAAAGATCAAAATTGATCAATAAAAATTCCTTCAAATACCTATTTGAAGGTTCATTATTTTAATTTTAGTTTAAGGTCTTCCTTTTATTGTGTATTTTCTACTCTCTTCGACTTGAACTCTTGTAAAACTGGCCAATCCTGCTATGAATTAAGGGTTAGAACTCTCCAAAAAGATTTTTGTTTTAATGCATTGTTTTTGATTTTAAAAAGTAAAACAAAAGAATTCATTTAAGCAATGATCAAAAATCAAGAATTTATTTTTGATCATTCAAAATTGACACATATTTCTCCAGAATATCTTCACTAAATGTTTTTATGTGGATGGATGGCGAGAACTGTATGGAGTCTATATAGAAAATTACTATATAGAAAATGAAATAAAAAAAAAGAAAGTAAATGGTTAATTCCACAAAACAAAAAAGAAAACCTTCTCTTATATTACAAATAGGTTCATGAGGGAAATAATACTCCTTGCCTTCTAAATGTAAATACGAAAATCTAAAAAAAGAAAATTAAGTATCTTGTGTTTTTTGTCTTTTAATTCGGAAAGGTAAACAGCAAAAGTTTTATTCTACATAGTCTAAAGCCGGAACGATTCCCATTCCCTATTGATTAACTCAATAGGGAATCGGAAATTGGAATTTAGAAATGAAATAAGTTAATTTTCAAATCAGGACAATTTCGATTATTCCAATATCTTATGTTTTATTACTTATTTTATTTGTTTGTCGCACGAAAAAACTTTTTGAATTTCCGGTAGAAAGAGATTTCCCTAAGGAAAACGCCCTTAACGCTGCCCAATAGCCCTTTCTTTTCCAAAATTTTTTACGAATACGCTTTTTTGATGCAGAAGTACGCTTTTTTGGAACTGCCATTTAAATAAAAATTAAGAGATTACTCATTGGTATAACTGGATGTGAAAGACATTTATTGGTGAAAAAATCTGCGTTTTTCGAATTTATTATGGATTTATTTATTTCTTTTCTAGATAATATTTTTTTTCTAAAAATCTAAAAAAATAAATAAGATTGAGTGAAAGATACGGCAAAATCGCATAAAATATTAGTAATTAAAAAAAAAGAAGACTATTTTGTGTAACTTGTCAAAGTTGGCAAAAATATGCCTAAATTTGACTTGAATTTTGAAATTATAAGGAGACTAGTAATTAATCTCGTTCTTTCATCTGATTTGACCAATCGGAACTTCTTGATTTGAATATTTGAAGTATTTAACAGAAATTCCGAAAGAAGAAGTCAAAAGAAATAAAAATTCAAAAATGATATTTAAGTTAGTTTAGGTTAGTCTATATCTTCATTTTTTTTTATTGACGCCCTTCAAAAGAGGTAAGGTCCGGTGAATCGGAAACAATTAATATTAATTAATAATTATTTTTTTATGGAACAGCTATATCAATATGCGTGGATTATACCCTTCCTTCCACTTCCAGTTCCTATGTTAATAGGAGTGGGACTTCTTCT